ATTTATTAGCTGTGTCTACTCTTTAGGCAGAATGCCGTCACCCATTTTTAGTAGGAAACTGAAAGAAACCTCAAAAACGACAGAAAGGGGGGAAAGTGAGAAAGAAAGAGATGTAGAAATAGAAACAACTTTCGAAACAAAGGGGACTAAACAGGAACAAGAGGGATTCACCGAAGAAGATCCTTCTCCTTCCCCTTTTTCTGAAGAAAGGGAGGATCCGGACAAAATCGATGAAACGGAAAGGATCCGGGTGAATGGAAAGGACAAAACAAAGGATGAATTCCACTTTCACTTAAAAGAAGAAGATAAAGACCTCTTCTGGTTTGAAAAACCCGCTGTGAATCTTCTTTTCGATTCTAAACGATGGAATCGTCCATTGCGATATATAAAAAATTATCGATTCGAACATGCTGTAAGAAATGAAATGTCACAATATTTTTTTTATACATGTCAAAGTGATGGAAAACGAAGAATTTCTTTTACATATCCATCCAGTTTATCCGCTTTTTTTGAAATGCTACGACAAAAAATGTATTTTTCTTTTTTTACAACAAAAAAATTCGTTTGTGATGAACTGGATAAATTCTTCTATGATGAACTGCATAATTCTTATTGTTGGATTTATACCAATGAAAAAAAATGGAGGAACCTAAGGAACGAGTTTAGAGATCGAATTGAAGCCCTAGACAGAGGATCTCCTTATCTGGATGTACTCGAAAAAAAGACTCGATTATGCAATAATCAAACTAAAGAAGAATACTTGCCTAAAATATATGATCCTCTCTTAAACGGATCCTATCGTGGAATAATTAACAAATTTTTTTTACCTTCAATCCTAAATGAAACTTCAGTCAAAAATTCGATAGAGACAAATTTTATAAATAAACTCAATAAAGTTCATAGTATCCTTCTTTTTAAGGGTAAGGAACTTAATGTTCATAATTTTGAGGAATTGTACCATAAATTGGAAGGGAAAATAGCTACATTGGAAGAGAAATTGGTCCAGAAATTGGACCAGAAATTGGAAGAGAAGTTGGGACAGAAAATATATACATTGGATAAAAAAGCATTAGCAAGAGAATTGAGTTTTTTAATCGATGAATTTGCTGAAGAATCAACATCCAATTTGAAAGGAATTTCTTTATTTCCGGAACAAAGACGAATTGATTCAGAAGATCCAGAAAAAGTTTTGAAATTTTTAATCGAAAGAGTCATAATTGATCCCATCATTCAAACAATATGCGATACAGCCATAATTCCTCCCATGGAAAAAACAACTCGAAAAAAATCGATTGGAATAAATAAAAAAGTCCCCCAATGGTCATACAAATTATTCAGCGAGGTAGAACAACTCGGAAAAACTGCAACAACGGAAGAGGGGGAAGAGTGGATAGTAGATCATCAAATTCGCTCGAGGAAAGCGAAACGTATAGTTCTTTTTACGCGGGGTCCGGAGGAAGCAGAGAATGCCGACCCTAGTATCAAAACTATGACGAAGCCTGATGAAATAGAAGAAGTGGATATGATAGATTATCCCTATGAAGCGGATTTTCGTCGAGACATAATCACAGGTTCTATGCGTGTTCAAAGACGTAAAACCCTTACGGGGAAAATGTTTCCCTTATATCCGTATTCCCCACTTTTTTTCGACAGGGTAGGATTTTCTTGGGATGTTCTTTTCGAACCATTCATATTATCAGTAATTGAGATTTACGACCTAATACAAGACATTTTTAGAAAGGGTATAAAAGGAAGCGTAGCAAAAAGAATAAAGAGGTTGAAAAAACAAAAAAAAATGTACATGGAGGAAAACAAAAGCTACGAAGAAATTCAAAAAGAAGTCAATGAAATGGAAAAGGGGCGGGACGGGCAGACGGAAATGGAACGAATAGAAAGGACACGAGAAAGAATATCAGACCTCTATGATATCCTTATTTATGCTCATGGAATAAGAGCTTTGATTTTACTAATTCAGTCGAGGCTTAGACAATCTATTGTATTACCTTCGTTGATACTAGCTAAAAATATTGTCCGTTTCTTATTACGCCAAGAGTCCGAGTGGGAGCAGGATATAAGGGAGATGAATAAAGAAGTGTATGTTATATGCACCTATAATGGTATGCCAGTACTAGAACCAGGAAGAAACGGAATTTTTCCCCCAAACTGGGGCACAGAGGGTATACAAATAATGATACGATTTCCTTTCCGTCTGAAACCTTGGCACCGATCTAAGATACGACCTTCTCATAGGGATCAAAATGCAAAGCAGGAAAGTCCTGCTGCTTTTTTAACGATTTGGGGACTGGAAACTGACCGTCCTTTTGGTTCTCCTCTCGTAGGACTTGGTATTTTGTTTAGTTATTATTTTGTACCCCCTTTGAAAAAACTCCAAAAAGCAATTAGAAAATGGAGTTTTCGAGTTCTAAAAAGTTTCAAAGAAAGAACCCAATTTTTGTTTCTAAAGGTCCCAAAAGAACAAAAAAAATGGAGAGAGGATTCGAGTGAAATAAAAAAAGATTCTATAATAAATAATCAGATTATTCATGAATCATCCATTCAAACCCGATCTATGGATTGGACAAATTATTCACTGACAGAAATCAAAATGAAAGATCTGACTGATAGAACAAGCACAATCAGAAATCAAATAGAAAGAATTACAAAAGACAAGACAAATGGATTTCGAACTCTAAAGATAAATATGAGTCCTAACAAAACAAGTTATGGTGCTCAAAAATTAGCATCACTAAAAAATCTTTTTCAGATATTCAAAAGAAGAAATGATCGATTAATCCGTAAATCACATTATTTTTTAAAATGGATCGTGGAAAGGATATACACGGATATCCTTCTAGAGAGCTTTCCATATATCATTAATCGTCTTACTAATAGTCTTTATAGGCCCATGATCATTATCAAACTTTTTCGTAAATTCAAAAAAAAATATATTTTTGATACAAAAGAGAAAAAGATAATTGAGCGTCTTTCAACTATACAAAAAAAACTTTCACCTTCGCGTATTCGTCATAAGATTCAGACGAAGTCGGGGGTTTCTTTTAAATTATCCCTCGTGTCACAGGCCTATGTATTTTACAAATTATCACAAACCCAGGTTATTAACTTGTATAAGTTAAGATCTGTCCTTCAATATGACGGAGCATCTTTATTTCTTAAGAATGAAATAAAAGATTCTTTTCGAAGACAAGGAATAATTTCTTACGAATTAAAGCATAATAAACTTCAGAATTCTGGAAGGAATCAATGGAAAAATTGGTTAAAGAGTCATTATCCATACGATTTCTCTGAGCAAAAATGGTCTAAATTAGTACCGCAAAAATGGCGAAATAGAGTCAATCAACATTGTAGGGTTGAAAATCAAAATTTAATCAAACGGGATTCATCTGAAAGAGAGGAAAAGGTTTCGTTATTGCTAAATAAAAACGATCATTTTCAAAAAATGTATAGATATGATCTTTTAGCATATCAATCGATTTATTATGAAGATAAGAAGGACTCATATAATTACAACATACATAAACCGAAATTTGTTGATATGGGGGCGAGTATCCCTATTACTCATTTTATAAGAAAAGATTATTTTATGTATATAAAAAATCCAGATAGAAAATATTTGGATACGAAAGGTCTTTTTTATCTCAAAATTAATAAAGATAAAGAAATCAACCCATCCAATCAAAAAAAGAAAAGAAACCCCTTTGATTGGATGGGAATGAATGAAGAAAGACTAAATCGTCCTGTATCGAAGCCGATACCTTGGTTATTCCCACAATTTGAGTTATTTTTTAATGTATATAAAATGAAACCGGGGTTTATACCAATCCATTCACTTCTTTTTCATTTGAATGAAGATGTTAGTCAAAATACAAATATCACTAAAAAGAAAAAAGGGGATCTTCTACTATCAAATGAAAAAGAAAAAAAATATTTTGAATTAGAGAATCAAGAAGAAAAAAAAACCATAGGTCAAAGAGATCTCGCATCAGATGCCCAAAACCGAGGGAACCCCGAATCTGTTCTCTCAAACCAACAAAAATATATGGAAGAACTTTATACGAAATCAGATATGAAAATGGGTAGAACGAAAAAGAAATCAAAAAGCATTTGGACTTGGGAAATAGACTTAGATGCGTTCATGAAAGGATCTTTTGCTTTGCAATTGAAATGGCTGCTGAGTCCTTTGACTATGGAATTATTCGATTATGCGCTGTCCGTACTTGAATGGGAAAAGGAAAGCAGAATGACAACAAAGTTTGGTTTCGGCTTTATTAAGAAGGAGGAGTTAACTCTGGATCCAATGCTAATCCGGGATTTGAATCTTTCAAAAATCCTAAAAGAGGGAATATTTATTATCGAACCCGTTCGTATACCTGTAAAACATAATGTAGAATTTCTTATGTATCAAACCATAAGGATTTCTTTGGTTCATGAGATTAAACAAAAAAAGAATCAAAAAAGATACAGAGAAATTATGGATAAGAATCATTTTGAGGAATCGATTGCAAGACACCAAATGATGACGAAAAATATAAACAAAAATCATTATGATTTGCTTGTTCCTGAAAATCTTTTATCGTCTAGACGGCGTAGAGAATTGAGAATTCTAAGTTGTTTCAATTCAAGGAATAGTAATTGTGTGGATAAAAATGCAGTATTTTGCAATGGGAACAAGGTAAAAACCTGCGGTCAATTTTTGGATGAAAGCAAAGATCTTGATAGAGATAAAATGAAATTAATGAAATTAAAATTCTTTCTTTGGCCCAATTATCGATTAGAAGATTTAGCTTGTATGAATCGCTATTGGTTTGATACTAATAATGGTAGTCGTTTCAGTATGTTAAGGATACATATGTATCCACGATTGAAAATTGATTGATGATACAATTGTCTTATATATCCCCTACCCTATATATCGATATCGGGTGGATAAATAGCTGCGCATATGCCTTGTCTTACATCCTTTTTTGATACATGAATACTAA